CAATACAGCCAGAACCACACCCGTAATCCAAGTCAATTCCCGAGGTTTTTTAAAACCACCAGTGAGATAAACACGAAATACGTGCAGGATCATCATTAAGACCATCATACTTGCCGACCATCGATGAACCGATCGGATTAACCAACCAAAGTTAGCTTCAGTCATTATGTATTGAACAGAAGCAAAGGCCTCAGTCACAGTCGGACGATAGTAAAAAGTCATAGCAAATCCTGTAGCTACTTGTACTAAAAAACAAGTAAGCGTAATTCCCCCTAGACAATAAAATATGTTAACATGCGGAGGAACATATTTACTAGTTATATCATCTGCAATCGCCTGAATCTCGAGGCGTTCTTCGAACCAATCATAGACTTTATTGAGATAGGTAAACCAAGAACGAGGACTCCCCCTCTTAGAACCGTATATGAGAATTTCATCTCGTACGGCTCAAACAAAAACACCCAAATACTGGCTGAAGGAAAGGGAGAGAGAATAGAAAGTTTGAAACTTCTTAATCCTTTCATTCAATCTTATTTATCTAAAGAAAAGATACAAACGAGTAAAAATAATGAAAGCTCTTCTTTTCTTTGTAATTAGAATGCCAAAAACTCAAGTCGGCACATTCGTCTTTATGTTGATCATTACAGGCCTCTTGAATCTTCTATTTACCTACCTAATTTCTTTTTCTTTGCTTTGATTTATTATTGGAATATCACTTTTTTTCTTGTTTTCTTTATTATTGATAGGAATTCTCTTGTTAAGACCCTATGAATCAATTGAATGAAACCCTAGATTCATACTAGAACCACGATGATTCAATAAAAAAACCTTGAAACTAAGCACAAAGATTCCCTGAGTAAGAACCATTGAATCATCAACTTATTTAATGATTAGATAGAACAGATATAACAATAGAAAGAAAGCTTTGTCCTTTGATCAAAATAAACATAAAGAAATGATAATTTGAAAGAAGAAAAAATCTTTCTATTTAGAATTCATTTTCTTTGAAATTTTTTTTTGAGTCCGGCTGCGAGGTTTGAATATTAAGTATGAATCGTAGTTCGAACACTTCGTGATCTATTTCATATATTCCGTGCTCCAGATACTCAAATGAATATTCGACGGGGTAAAACTATCTCTATCAAGACGACAGATCCCTTTTTCTGTACTATCAATAGGATCAATTATAACAAGTCGCACACTCATATTCCGGAAATACAGAAAAAAAAGAAATTTTTCGGTCGAACTGCCAAAAACATGGGCTAAAATACGAGACCTATTCACTTTTTTTTTGATTGAAAAACTCGGACTTTGCGGTTTTTGTGAATCTAATTCATCGCAATTCCATCCAGTAAAACGGAAGAATTATAAATCTCCAAAATAATAGATAGGAATACCGCAAATAGAGCCATTGCGATACCCATCAAAGGAGTCGTTCCCCATCCAGGGGCTACTTTACCATATTCCGAATTCAATGGTTTCAAAAAATACCCTATAGTAGTTCGCCTTGGACCAGATCTAGAACTACCCTCAACAGTTTGTGTAGCCATAATAAATCTTATTTTGTATTCAATGAGATCTGTTGACTTTGTATACCATTCCGTTGTAAATAAACGATCTTATCATAGATCCATTGTGGTCTTGAAATTATATAATAATGGAACCAGCAACCTTAGTCGCCATTTCTATATCTGGTTTACTTGTAAGTTTTACTGGGTACGCCTTATATACTGCCTTTGGGCAACCCTCTCAACAACTAAGAGATCCATTCGAGGAACACGGGGACTAGTTGAAGTAATGATTGAAGTAATGAGCCTCAAAATATTATATTTTGAGGCTCATTACTTTAACTGAGGGAATGAAAAATCATTTCATTTTTTAGTTGGAACTTTAGGCGGTTCTCGAAAAAAGATAGCGAAAAAAATGATCCCTAGAGTCGATACTAAGAGGAATGTATAAACCAATGCTTCCATAAATTCGATTGTGGTTTACAATTATAGCTTCCATGCCTGTTTATTTTGGATCATCTCCTGGATAAAGAAAGAACGGGGATAAAAAGGTAGTGATTGAAATCAAGATTTTTCCAGCAGCCTAAGCCTATGTCAAATCACAAACAGAAAAGAAAAAATAGAAGCAAAAATAACAAAGCAATCTTGAATCAAACTACTTGTCTTCTTGTAGTTGGATCTCCAAGTTTTTGGAATGCTCCAAATTCTACTTGAGCATCCAAATCCGGATCAATACCAGCAAAAACATCTCTGAACAGGGTTCTAGCACCATGCCAAATGTGCCCGAAGAAGAAGAGCAGAGCAAACGAGGCATGCCCAAAAGTAAACCAACCTCTCGGACTGCTACGAAAAACACCATCCGATTTCAAAGTAGCACGATCTAATTCAAAAATTTCACCCAATTGAGCACGTCTAGCATATTTTTTCACAGTAGTAGGATCACTATAACTTACGCCATTAAGTTCGCCACCATAGAACTCAACAGTTACGCCTACTTGTTCAACACTATACTTTGATTCTGCCCTTCTAAAAGGGACATCGGCCCTAACAATTCCATCTCCGTCTACCAAAACAACCGGAAATGTTTCAAAAAAAGTGGGCATACGACGAACAAAAAGTTCACGCCCTTCTTTATCTCTAAAGATAGGGTGTCCTAACCACCCAACGGCTATTCCATCCCCGTTGTCCATTGAACCCGCCCTGAATAATCCCCCCTTTGCCGGATTATTGCCAATGTAATCATAAAAAGCCAACTTTTCGGGAATTTTAGACCAAGCTTCGGATAAAGTTTGATTTTCGGCTAGCCCAGCACTAACCCTTCGATATATTTCTTGCTGGAAGTATCCCTGATCCCATTGATAACGAGTAGGACCAAATAATTCGATGGGAGTAGTTGATGAACCATACCACATAGTTCCAGCAACAACAAAAGCCGCAAAAAAGACAGCAGCGATACTACTGGAAAGGACGGTTTCAATATTTCCCATACGTAATCCTTTGTATAAACGTTGGGGCGGGCGAACACTAAGATGGAATAAGCCCGCTAATATGCCCAATGTCCCCGCTGCAATATGATGAGAGGCTATTCCCCCCGGAACAAAAGGATCAAAACCTTCCACACCCCATGCTGGATTTACGGGCTGTACCTTTCCAGTTAGCCCATAAGGATCGGACACCCATATTCCAGGACCATACAATCCTGTTACATGAAATGCGCCAAAACCAAAGCAAGCCACTCCTGAGAGAAATAAATGAATTCCAAAGATTTTGGGCAAATCCAAAGAAGGTTTTCCCGTGCGCTCATCACAAAAAATTTCCAGATCCCAATACACCCAATGCCAGATAGCTGCCAAGAAGCACAAGCCAGAAAACACAATATGTGCTCCGGCTACACCTTCGTAACTCCAAATACCCGGATTGCTTATAGTCCCCCCTGTAATATTCCAACCGCCCCATGAATTGGTTATTCCTAAACGAGTCATGAAGGGGATAACAAACATACCCTGTCTCCACATTGGATCAAGAACGGGGTCAGAAGGATCAAAAACTGCTAATTCATATAGAGCCATCGAACCGGCCCAACCGGCAACCAGGGCTGTGTGCATTATATGAACAGAAAGCAAACGACCAGGATCATTCAATACGACGGTATGAACACGATACCAAGGCAAACCCATGGAAATACCCCTTTATCAACGAAAAATAGACACTCTGTAACTTTATTGCATTGGAATAGACTACGTACCTCCCCCCTCGGTGAACTATTTCGGAGAAAAGATTACGCTTTGTTCGATTAGTTTACTAATAATGTAATGGAAGAGTCTGGTTCAGAAGAAGAAAAAGAGAAGCAGATCTATTCTATACCCGATAAGTATCAATACGCAATGGGGGTTAATCTCATTTTCTATGAACGAATGTGCCCATATTTGTTCATCATTCAAAGGGCCTATTCGTAAGAATTCTTTTTCATTCATTCTGTTTTATTTTTTTTTTGATGACCTTGACTATTATTCAATCTATATATAAAATAAAAATAGGATTCAAATAAAAAATAGGATAAACTAAAGACCAATGGTATTAAGACAATAAATCCATGGTTACGCTTCCATATCAAAGTGAAATCGAGTATTTAATTCTTTTTTCTTTTAGTTTATGCCACTTGGTATGCCAAAAGTACCTTTCAGAATGCCTGAAGACGAAGATGCATCTTGGGTTGATTTATACAACGGACTTTATCAACAAAGAAATCTTTTTTTATTCCAAGATGTTGGGAGCGAGATCTCGAATCAACTTGTTTCTCTTATGTTGTATCTTGGTGGGGAGTTTGATACCAGAGATATCTTTTTGTTTATAAACTCTTCTGGTGGATCGGTAGTTCCCGGACTAGTTCTTTATGATACTATGCAATGCTTAAATGTGTCTACAACATGCGTGTCATTGGCCGCTTCAGTGGCATCCTTTATCTTAGTCGGAGGAAAACGTTCCAAACGTACGGCATTCCCTCACGCTAGGGTAATGATGCATCAACCCGCTTCCGCTTATTGTGACGAAAAAACGGGACAATATACCATGGAAACTGACGAACTAATACGCATTCGCAACAGCACCATAATGGCTTATGTAGACCAAACGGGCCAGAGCATGTTTGCTATATGGCGCGACCTGGAAAGAGATAGTTTTATGTCAGCAACAGAAGCCAAAGATCATGGAATTGTTGATTATATCGGATAGTGTCATTGTCAGAATAGCATCGATTTAACACAAATCCACATTGAAAGTTGAGTGATTTAACCTAACCCTCTTCCTTATCTTATTCCTTCTTTCTTAACTTTTCTTAACTGATGAAGTGGTTAAGAAAAGTTAACCTTAAGGTAAGGGAAGGGGTAAATATTCTATTTCTATAGAATATTCAACATCAAAACAAAAGAAGGAATTCAGAATTTCATCCGGTTAGGATCGATCTAAACCAGCCCATTATGTATATGATTTAGCATGCCAACTATTAAACAACTTATTAGAAAGGCAAGACAGCCAATCAGAAATGCCACGAAATCCCCTGCTCTTCGGGGATGTCCTCAACGTCGAGGAACATGTACTAGGGTGTATGTGCGACTCGTTCCGATCATGAGCTGAAACAAAAGTCAACCTTTTTTTTTTTCAGTATCAATGATCAGTACCAGTAAATAGGGTTCTTCTCTTCACTATCTAAAAAAGATAGATTTAAAATATCTTACTGTGTATCAAATTTATGGTTTCCATTGGTGCAAATCCAATCACTTCCATTTGTAATTTAAGATGAAAAAAAAAAAAAAAGAAATATCCATTGGTAGCAAATGCTTATCCATTAAGCGGTTAAAATCCTATTTGAAAAAGGAAAAAATGATGCTTACAAGAACGGACTAAGAGGGTCAGCTACCCAACTCATTTTCATAATTAAATACCGTTACTGTATAAGATAGGTCTCTGATTGTGAAAGATCTATTACTGGACATGGGGGGTAGAGCCAAAAAGCGTGAATTGTGCAAGTTACCCATAGCATTCATTGATTAAATGAAGTAAGGAGCTCCGGTGTATAGAGAGGACCTCACCGTTTAAGAAGTAACCATAGAAACGATGGAATCCACTAGTTAGCCAATTTCTATTTACTACTCTTTTATTGATTATGCTTTTTTTATACCAAATATTTAAGTTATTATTTATAGGCAAAATAAAATGCCTAAAAAAAGGCAAAAACTCGTGGTCGGGACGGTTATAGTAGCAAAAGCCATTGGAATTCTTATTTTATACATTGGAAGAATCCGTTTTGTTATTAATAGACTAGTAAAGGGAAAAAGAATAACTGAAAGAAAGAATGAGTTATTCATCAAAGTTTCTTTTCTTCAATGACCAGAATTAAACGAGGATATATAGCTCGGAGACGTCGAACAAAAATGCGTTTCTTTGTATCAGGTTTTCGAGGGGCTCATTCAAAAATGACTCAAACTATTACTCAACAAAGAATAAGAGCTTTGTTTTCGGCGCATCGGGATAGAGGTAGGAAAAAAAGAGATTTTCGTCGTTTGTGGATCACTCGAATAAATGCAGCAATTCGCGGGGGATTGGTATACTATAGGTATAGTACACTAATACACAATCTGTACCGAAAGCAGTTGCTTCTTAATCGTAAAATACTTGCACAAATAGCTATATTAAATAGGAATTGTCTTTATATGATTTCCAATGCGATTTATTAATAATAAAAAAAAGAAAGAAAAAGAATAAGTGGATCGGAAGGAATCCACCGGACTACTTTTAATGGAGTTTCCTCGAGAATAAACTCGGAGAGGGTGGAATAGAAATTAGTACGAAAAAAAATGATGATAAGGGCATCAAAACAAAAAGAGCAAAGAAAAGACGCTCAAAAAAAAATGCTTTTCCTTTCCCGACTCGATTCTTTTATTTTTATTACAGCACTACAATTGAATTTCATTTTGTTTGTTTGATTATCGGATTTTTCAAATAAAACATCAACCTACGCTTGAGTTCGAATTTGAATTTTGATTCAATTGAAAATTAAAGGATAAGCCCCCATTTTTATTTGATTTAGTTCTAGTTCTAAGACCTCTAGTTCTAGCGATCGATTCTCCTCTTTCAAATTGTTTCTGATTATTAAGAAAGGGTAACAAAGATAAAATACGAGCTCGTTTTATAGCAATAGTAATTAATCGTTGTTGTTTTAAGGTCAATCTATTTACTCGCCTAGATAATATTTTTCCTTGTTCACTAATAAATCGACTAATTAAACTCATGTTTCTATAATCAATTCGATCCCCCGATTGGATCGGGGGCAAACGCCTACGAAAAGATCGCTTGGATTTATCCATAATTTGTTTATTCCTTATCTCTAAAAATAAAAATCCTATCCTTATTCATATTTCTAATTCTTAAATTTGAAAATCTTATTTAGTCCTATTAAGATTTGCTTTATTTATTTATTATTCTAGATTTATGTATATGTAATAAATAATTATATAGAAATAATTAAATAAAAAAAAAGAATACTATATTATATGCACTAATAGTTACATTATATATAACTAATTCTATACCTAAAGTAAGTCAGATTTTAATATTCCTTGGGAGAGTGGTAACATATGACATACAGGTACTCGATTGGATCTATTTCTTTATCTCCCCGTGAGTTGTATGTTTGTAACAATAGGGACAGAATTTACTCAATTCCAATCGACTGGGCGTATTGTGTCTATTTTTTTGAGTAATATATCTGGAAATGCCCGTTGATTCCTTATTAATACCATTTCGAACACAACTGGTGCATTCCAAAATAATCGTTACTCGGACATCTTTACTCTTAGCCATGAACCCCCCTTTGGTTTTAATCCACCCGACCCTATCCCGTTGATTTTACGGTCAAAAACAAATAATAAAAAAATAAAAGTTGCTAACTAAAAATCAAATTATGAATGATTTCGTTGTAATCAATTGAAATCAATATCAAAAATATAGTAAATAATAAGTAATACAATGATTTCTCACTTTTTTTAGATTTAGAATCACAATTTAGAATAGAATCACAGTCGAGTATTTCATTGAAGCCTTTTGTACAATATTTTGTAGATGTTGCCTTAGCCGCATTTCCGTTTTCCCTCGACTAGTAATTTCATTGGAGCCTGAACCCCGAATTTAGGTGCGGTTGAATCGACTCTTTTTTCCCCTTACCCTTCCTTATCTAATTCTAAAAAACTAAAAAAGGGGGGATCAGATATTTGATTGTATCTCTAATCTCCTTCACCCCGTCCCACGCCAATAAATAACTAGAATGAAAAAAAAGGAAATGTCAACGCATCCGGGAATAAACGATTGATCTCTATCAATAAACCCGCTAAAGAACCAAACCATAAAGTACTTAGTACTGGTGCTACGGAAAGATATGTTTTTAGATCTCGCATTTTAAACCCCCCTTCTTTATTGTATTACAATATGGTACTAGATATATAATCAGATGAATATGTAGTTAAGGACCACTTCTATTTATCTATTTGGATGCGAAATCCCTAATTCAAATGGAAATGGACAATGATTTGATAGATAAGATTTTCCTTTTCTTAAAACAGAAAAATATGTAACTTTCCACCCAAGAATTTCCACAATAAATATTTATTTATTAATAAATTTATTTATTATAAGGTCCTTATATGATATGAGATAAAAAAGGGGAAGTAGCAAGAGAAATTGATATTCTCTATCAATAGAGGAACTAAAAGTGTGGAAAACAAGACAGGGATTCTCTATAATGACACTGTAGACCAATTGAAAGGGATGTAGCGCAGCTTGGTAGCGCGTTTGTTTTGGGTACAAAATGTCACGGGTTCAAATCCTGTCATCCCTACCTATTACTTCTCCTTTGAGCAGTAACGAAGGAGCAATTTTAGATCGATTAAAATTGAGCATACAGAATCTTTAATACTGATATTATATATCCTATATAATAGTATAGGTGTGCAAGATATCTTGTGGTTATATATATATATATATAAAGAATCCTCCCCCTTCCCTTCTATTACAGCCTTGTCTTATTGTGATAAGAAAGCGCTCTTAGTTCAGTTCGGTAGAACGTGGGTCTCCAAAACCCAATGTCGTAGGTTCAAATCCTACAGAGCGTGATTCTGCTCTTGTTAGGTAGAAAATGACACCGAACTCAAATTGAAATAAAAAAATTCAACAGCAATCTGACTTGACCTCCCCTAGATTCAATTCAATTAAATGAATTAATAAAGAGGGAGAAGGGGTCAGTCAAAAAAAAGAAAGAGATGTTAATTAATCAAAGGTCCAACTGATCGCCACGTCTATATTGTAAATATGCAGTCACGAATAATCCAGCCAAAGTAATGGGAATTAGACCTAAGACGATTCCAAATAGAAAAACTTCAATCATTTTGAATTTTTTTTTTGAAAGGGAAAAAGAGAGGTAATATCTATCCATAAATTTGAATCTGTATTGCCTATGAATCTCAATGACGGATAATTAGAATTGGTAGTTAGCGCAGTAAAGAACTATAGAATCTATGCAATAGTAAATAATGAATGATCTGTATTTACTATTTTTATGAATTGTTCGTTCATTCAAATTCAATTCATTTTCAAATAAGTCGTATCTTACTCAGACCAATAAATAAAGCTGAGGTTATAGTTAAAGCCACTAGTAAAAAACCGAAATAACTAGTTATCGTAGGCATGAAGGGGCTAAATGAAATATGTTCTTTTTATACATACATATGTTTAGAAAGCACTTTCCTAAATTTTCATTTTTGAAAGAGACGGGGATAAGCAAAAATACCAATTGAAGTAATAAGTTCAATTGCAAATTTTTGATTCATCAATCATTATAGACAGTATTCACAAAACAAAAAACAAAAATAGACTGGCATGGCAGGCAGGAGTAGAAACGAAATCAATTCATCATCTTTGACATCTAGTACCCATTCCGTGATTCAGAATCAACGCAGTTGATTCATTGGAAAAATCTTGATCTTGAGTAAACTAATACTAAAGAAAAAAGAATGATCAAAACTGGGCCGTGTAACTTCATTTAAAAATCTGAATCAAAATATGGAAGAAAATCAAATTGTAAAATATTTTCTTTGGTTTTTTTTATTGTTATTGTCTCAAATGTATTTTATTTTCTAATTAGATAGAATAATATAGTGACCTTATACCCTCCTTTTCTTTACTTTTTTTCTTTCCTTTGTAGATTCAGTAGTCGAGTGGATTCAGCCACAAAAGTTCTCGAATGATAATCAAAAAAAGATATAATGTGACGAGATCACTTAAAAATTTGAATCCCTTTTTCCAACTAGATTGACTTTAAAACTCTTAACTTACTTAATTAGTAATTTCTATTATCTTTTCCTTTATTAGGTTTTTTTGTCTTTTTTTATTTTATGTTATATAAAGCATAAAACCGCATCTTTCTAGTTAGGTCAAGAAAAATC